ATATTGTAATGTAGCAGGTGAATCCGCTGTTTCGGCTACCACAATAGTGTATTCCATCGCCCCTCGCTCCTGGAAGTTACTCACTACTTGAGCCACAGAAGATGCTTTTTGACCAATAGCCACATAAACACATATTACATTTTGCCCTTTTTGGTTGAGAATCGTATCTGTGGCTACTGCCGTTTTTCCGGTCTGTCTGTCCCCAATAATTAATTCTCGTTGACCACGTCCTATAGGGATCATGGAATCAATAGCAATAAGCCCTGTTTGAAGAGGTTCATATACGGAACGTCTCGAAATAATACCTGGGGCAGGAGATTCAATTAAGCGAGATTCAGAAGCGGAAATTTCCCCCCTCCCATCAATAGGTTTAGCCAGAGCATTTATAACACGACCCAAATAAGCCTCACTCACAGGTATCTGGGCAATTCTTCCTGTTGCTTTTACAGAACTTCCCTCTTGTATCATCAAACCATCACCCATTAATACAACGCCAACATTATTTGATTCCAAGTTCAGAGCAATGCCTATCGTACCCTCTTCAAATTCTACTAATTCACCCGCCATCACTTCATCAAGACCATGAATACGAGCAATACCGTCACCTACTTGAAGTACGGTACCGGTATTCACAATCTTTACTTCTCTATTATATTGTTCGATACGTTCACGGATAATATTACCGATTTCATCGGCTCGAAGAGTTACCATTAGTGTCTCTTTATTTTTTTTCTTCAAAAAAAAATAATGCCTAAAGTTTAAACTAAAGTAAAAGTAGGTTAATCGATTATTTCTTCCATGGCTCCGAGGATACCAATATTAGCACTGATGGTACGGAAATGTGAATCACTATTCAAACAACTATTCAGAGTTCCTAGAGCTCTTTGTAAGGCTTGCTGGAAAACTCGTTGTCGTACCTGATTAATTGCTCTTTGTTGTTCAAAATGAAGGGTTTCATTTTTGTAATTTTCTAATCGTTCCAAACTCTCACAAGTAGCATTAATCAAATTTACTTTTTCTCGTTCTATCTCAGAATATCCATTAATTCGATATTCATCTGCTTCCATTTCCACTTTCCGTAAGCGAGCCCGGGCTCTTTCGAGCTGCTCAATAACCCCTTTACACAATTCTTCCGAATTTCGAATAGTACTCAAGATCCTCTGTTTTCGATTATCTAATAAATCATTTAATGAAAGTAGATTATCTTACTATTAATTTTACAACTTCCACGATCTCTTCCCGAACCAAACATGAATCTTTCGATTCATTTGGCTCTCACGCTCAATTATTGATTTTCTTTTTATGGGCATTCCCATATCATTTAATGTAATGAGCCTGTCCCTTCTTTTCTGCTCGTATTCATCGAAACTGACACAAGACCAGAATATAATATTCTAGTAAAAGGACTCTTCTCTTCCGACCAGACAAAAATCTATATATAATTTCAGCAAAGTTGTTTCTTTATAAGCAAATAAATATATATAAATAAATATATATATATATATATATTATATATATATATAGAATTTTTATTATTTTAATATTTGTTTTTGAAATTTTCAATTTTTTTTTATTTCTCTTTTCTTCAAATCCAAAAAATTCTTCTTTTTTTTATACATAGGTTGTCAATTCGGCATTGGATATAAAAAGCAAGGTATCTATTTTTTCTAGTAAATTTTTTGTAGTAACTACCGAATGGTTCAAATCGTTTTATCAATATGAGTGTTTTATATCGGATAAATTACTAACTATTCATTTTTGAACCATTTCAGTACTACCATAGTGGTAGAAAGAATACCCACGTTATGCCTGAACTTCAAACAGTTTAGTTTTAACCATGTTAATGGTCTCACCTTATTGGTTGATAGAGAATCAAATTTACCAATGAGTCACGAAATGCTACAGTTCTTACATATATATGATTTCTGAATTGGAATGGAATTTATTCATAAGTAATTCGTCGAGATCATGCACCTTTCTTTCCTATTTATTATCCTATTAATAAATAATAGAACAGAAATAAAGTGCCGCCGGTAGGATCCAACCTATTATTGAAATAGACAACTCGCACACACTCCCTTTCCAAAAAAAATCAATACACCAAGGACTACACTTAGATTTATTGGATTTGTTGCTAAAATATCGGTATTAAATCCGAAACTTTCGGCGAATGACCAGTATACCGAGGAAACAAAAGAATCGGTTACATTTTTCATATACTCTCCTCGTATAGATAAGACTAACAAAGAATCAGAATTCTTTTTGTATCACCTCACTTGTCTTTTTTTAATCGATTTCTTTCTTTTTTTTTTTATTTATTTTATTTCTTATTTTTTATTGATGTTTCCAATAAGATATTATTGGGTGGGTTTTATGTCAATTGCGAAATATCTCCTTTGTTGAAATGCTCTTTAAAAGTAAAAAAAAAATTTCCGTTGTACTAAGAATGAGAAGGAAGAAAGCGAGCAGATCCGCGACTTCCTCATCCTAAAATCTACCCCCCTGGGGTATTGTCTCAACAAAGCAAATGAAGTAATCCTATTTTAGGAGTAAAGTGTTGAGACAATTCAAAAAAACAAAGGACAAGTCCGAGTTAATGAAATTTGAAAAGGTATATAAGGTACTTTTTCGCATTTCGAGGATTACATTAAACAAAAGGATTCGCAAATAAAAGGGCCAATGCCACGACCAGCCCGTAAATTGTTAAAGCTTCCATAAAAGCTAGACTAAGCAATAAAGTACCTCGTATTTTACCCTCTGCCTCTGGTTGCCTCGCAATACCTTCTACGGCTTGTCCTGCAGCAGTGCCTTGACCAACTCCAGGTCCAATAGAAGCAAGCCCTACAGCCAATCCAGCAGCAATAACAGAAGCGGCAGAAATCAGTGGATTCATAGTAAGTTCCTCGCACCAAAAAAAAGAAATGGTTAATGATACAATCAACCAATGGATTATTACTTATTATTTTCTCATTAAGATCCATCGGGTCGAAGTAACTAAAAACTCCAAATTAAAATAAAAATATTACGGAATCAACCGAATCATCAGAACTACTTAGATATCTCCTTTTTTTAGTTTCTACGTATGAAGAAGGGTTTTTTTTAATCCATATGTATACAGCTCTAGTTATTGCATTTCTTTCTTTCGAACCATTCTTTCATCAATTCTTCATTCTTTACTCTATTCTATTCCCGAGTTCATCCCCCTTTTCTTTCATAGTCGCGGACGAAAGAAAATAAAATTTTATTGGAATCCATCTACATATAAATACGTAAATAGTAATAAATTGTAAATAGTAAATAATATATATATTATATAGGAATAATCCCCATAAAATATAAATATAACTAATAAATATCTAATATCACATATACATTTCTTTCTTCTATAACGTGTACTGTCCGCATTTTATATTGAATTCGATTCTAAAATCATTTTTAGAAATATACACATGGATTAGACTTATACACATTACATATATCTAGTTTAACCTTCCAAGGAAGGCCATCCTTTTTCCAATTCTGTAATATCGTCCATCTTTCATTCTAGGCCATAGATACTATACATATTACATATTTGTATCTATTATGTTTCCCAACCGAGTGAATTCTCTTGAGTAATACAATGCATGACTAAAAATAAGCTTAAAAAAAAAACGACTATTTTGAAGACTAGTTAATGATGACCCTCCATGGATTCGCCTATATAAGCCGCAGCTAAAGTTGCAAAAATAAGAGCTTGAATACCACTTGTAAATAATCCAAGAAACATGACAGGTATAGGAACTAATGAAGGTACTAAAGAAACAAGAACAACAACTACTAATTCATCAGCCAATATATTTCCGAAAAGTCGAAAACTAAGAGATAAAGGTTTTGTGAAATCTTCTAGGATATTTATTGGTAAAAGGATTGGGGTCGGTTGAATGTATTTTCTGAAATAACCCAATCCTTTTTTGGTAAGACCCGCATAAAAATATGCCACTGACGTGGGTAAAGCTAAAGCAACAGTAGTATTTATATCATTCGTGGGCGCAGCTAACTCCCCGTGAGGTAACTGTATGATTTTCCAAGGTAAAAGAGCACCCGACCAGTTAGAAACAAAAATAAATAGGAACATAGTTCCTATAAAGGGAACCCAAGGACCATATTCTTCTCCGATTTGGGTTTTGCTCAAGTCTCGAATAAATTCAAGGACATATTCGAAGAAATTCTGACCGTCAGTCGGAATAGTTTGTGGATTCCGAACAGCTATGATGACTGAACCTAATAAGATAGCAATTACGACCCAAGAAGTAATAAGTACCTGGGCATGAATTTGTAAACCCCCTATTTGCCAATATAAATGTTGGCCTACTTCTACACCCGATATATCGTATAACCCTTTGAGTGTTTTAATGGAACATGGTATAACATTCATATTGTCCTTTGACAGAAATCGAACTTCAAAAAAAATAATTATTTTGATTCAACCATCTCTTTCTGAACTTACCTGCTTTAATCATCAATCGTATATTTCCAAACAATTACAAAAGATCAATATTATTTATCTCTTTTTTTTTTATTCAAGAATAGTAACCGATCCAATCCAATAAATCTATGAAATTCCCCAATCAAATAATTAACCCATTTTTTGATTTTAAAAAATCAAAAACGTCAAAAATTTCCTATCCTATATAGCTAGAACGACCCTCACAAATGGCGGATACTAATTTAGTAAGAATCAATCGGATTGAAGCTATAGCATCATCGTTAGCTGGAATCGAAATATCCGCGAGATCCGGGTTACAATTTGTATCGATTAAACAAATCGTCGGGATCCCCAAAATGACACATTCTTGAAGAGCCATATATCCTTCTTGTTGATCAACGATAATCACAATATCGGGCAACCCCGTCATATATTTGATCCCACCCAGATATGTTTCCAAGGTTGATAATTTTCTCTTCAACATCGCTGCATCTCTTTTTGGGAGACGGTTGAGTTTACCCATCTTTTGTTCTGCTCTTAAATCCCTGAACTTAATAAGTCTCGTTTCTGTAGTGGACCAATTTGTTAACATACCACCGAGCCATTTTTTATTAACATAATGACATCGAGCCCTTGTTGAAGCCGATGCTACTGAATCCGCTGCTTTATTTTTGGTACCAACGATTAAAAAGCTTTTTCCCCTACTTGCTGCATCAAAAACTAAATCGCACGCTTCTGATAAAAAACGAGCAGTTCCAGTAAGATTTATAATATAAATACCTTTACGCTTTGCAGAGATGTAAGGGGCCATTCTAGGATTCCATTTCTTAGTACCATGACCAAAATGAACTCCTGCTTCCATCATCTCTGGCAAATTGATGTTCCAATATCTTCTTGTCATTTTCCCCCACATTCCCTCTTTTTTTTTTTTGTTTTTTTTACAAAGAGACGAGATATCCTGAAAAAAAAGTAATGATTGTTCCAAGGGAACCTTCTACCGGGGATTGACCTCGATATGCGGTCCAAACCATTAATTTCTTTTAATTCATTTTTTATTATATTACCAAATATTATATTACCAAACCAAATCAATAATCAGACCAGATAAAATTGTTAAAGGGGTAAAAAAAAATGAATATCCCCTTAGGAATCATTAAATCTCGTAAATGATTGTTCTGATGTCTCATGTAAATTGTTTGGGATGCAAGAACAGAATAATTATTTATGGTGTAACAAAATATCTCTTATTTCTAACTCAAATAGATTATTCTTTTTGATTTGCAAATGAGTATTCTTGTCTTGCCTTGAACGATGCACTAATTTTTCGAATCCGGTACCAGCGGGTATAATTCCCCCCAGAACAACGTTCTCTTTCAGGCCTTTCAACCAATCAATACGACCTCGTAGAGCAGCTTTTGCTAAAACTCGAGCGGTTTCTTGAAAACTCGCTTCGGATATGAAACTTTGAGTATTCATAGATGCCCTCGTTATTCCCAATAAGATTGCCCGATAACAAATCACTTCGTCCAAAGCACGTCCTGCACGTTCTGCTCGCAATAATCCAATTAATTCTCCAGGTGAAAAAACATTAGACATTCCATCTTCTGAAACCAACACTTTTGATGTTATTTGACGTACAATAATTTCTATATGTCTATTATGGATCTGTACCCCCTGGGATCGATAAACCTTTTGAATCCTATTAACCAAAGAGATACGACTTTGGGCTATGGTTAGCTCAGCTCCAATTAAGAATTCCCAGGGTCTTCCAAGAATTCTTGGTATACATTCGTTCCAACTCCCAACTCTCTTTTCGAGGTTTGCCGATATGGAATCAATCGAACGCACTTCTAAGACTTGTTCCACTTTTGGAAGACCCTGCGTTATGTCACCAGATCTCGATTTTTCATAGTTAAATGTAACTAATGTATCTCCTTCATAAAGGATTTTCCCATAATAACCATGAACAGTTGCTCCTGGAGTGGCCAAATAGGGCTTAGCCGATCTTATAACTAAGGAATCAACATGAACAATTAGAATTTGACCAGATTTTTTTATGTCCGGCCCGTATTTGAATAGACATACATTTGCAAAAATAACTTGTCCAAGGCTAATTATTGCGGATGTCTCTTCAGAATAATTGTGATGGAGGAAACACCAATCCAAACGGAATGTATTCAAGATGATGTTACTGCATGGATCGGGACTATAAATCCTCCTATTTTCATCTATTAAACAATATTGAAGTACTTGAAGTACTTGGGGGGTCCGTTTAAAATTGTCAAGTAGCAAAAATTTCTTTAACAAAATCCGATTATGAGTTATTAAATGGTAAAATAAATAAAAATTCGCTATATTAGGTACTATTGTACCTAAGGAACCCGGAAAATTCCTAATTGGAATTATGGGATCCAGATTCGATTCTTTTGTCACATTGTTATATTTAGAGCCCTTGAATGGGCCAATTTGAGAACAATTGTATGATGCCAAAATTCTCAAAGATTGGCATTTCTTATTTCGATTCAACAAGGTACCCATACCAATAGTTCCTTGATGCTGGGTAGGTGATTGAATATTCGACTTGGAATAAAAAGGATTGATATTAGTACAATTTAATCTATTATTGGGAATCAATTCCGAACCCACCGTATCATTCCTTTTTCCGGTATCATTCCTTTTTCCGATATATGAAATAGTGGACTTGATTAACTCAATTCTTATGAAATCGCGAATTAGATCATTTGCCCTTATTTCAACGAAGGAAGCATGAACCTCTTCTATGGAACCACTTTTTTCTTGGTTCCAATTCAATACTAAGCAAGTTCGAACTAATTGAATACTTTTGTGATAAATTCCCCGAATTGACTTGCCATTTCCATAAAGGATATAATTGACAACCCTAAGTTGGACATTATCCTTTTTCTGTAAGAGGTCCTGAGAGAAAAATGTTGCTAAATTTATCCCATCAGCTATTTCATATGTGACTACAGGCCGAACTGAAACAAAATACTTTTTATTGGTAGGTGTGATTCGTTGAACATAGATCCAATTTTTCCATTTTTTTTTTGATTCCTTCCAATTTTTCTTTCCCGTTCCTGGTGGTATCAAAATGCCGCTGTGCCTGGATATCTTATCTGTCTCTCCAGGAAAATGGATATTTCCAGAAAAGATTTTCAGTTCAATACTTTTTTTTTTTCTCTCCACTCGAACTAATCCGCCTACTCGACTTCTTGTATTTAAAGTGAGCCATGTATTTACTCCAATGAGACTATTGTTCCGGACCATTATGGACGAGGATCCGGGAAAGATATAAACCTCTTCGGGAATGAAAAAAAACCGATCTACTTTTGTTTGTATTTGGTATTTCGGACGAAATTCTTCGGTTCCTCGATACTCAATCAAATCCTCTTTTTTTACAATTGAATCTACCTTTATGGTCCCATGTTTAGTAATTCCTGAACTGCTTCTTCTGTATACTGGATCATCGAAATAAGCAAGAATACTATTTCTATGTAAAATACCATTTATGGGTATTTCAATCGAAATACCAAAACAGGGTTTTAGTTCTTTCTCTCGTTCTTGATCATATTGTAATGGGATGACGAATCTATTTCTTCGCCTTTTCGCCAAGAAATAAGAATTCTCTTGAAGAATAGAAGGATATATGAAATTCCAATAACTATTGGATATGATGTGATCAGGTATTGAATACTCAAGAATTTCGTTATTTTTACCAGAAGTATCCAACAATTTATGCCTTACTCGATGATTAGTCATTAAGAGGTCAGAGATATATTTTTCTTTGACCGAAAAAGAATGAACATTCATTTGATCTTGATCCTTGTGGAGGGAAAAAGACACTATACTGGATCTACACGGACCTCCTGCTAATATCCATAAATGACTTGTTTTTGGTAATAAATGAACATTATCATATGGGTATTTGGGTGCATGGTAGACATCAGTACTCCAGTGCATTTCTCCCTCTGATTCAGAATAAATATGCTTTCGTACCTTCTCTTTAAAATGAAAAGTGGATGCTCTGGTACGAATCTCGGCAATCACTTGTTCTGATTCCACATATTGACCGTTTTGAACTAAAATCAAACCTTTTGGTGGAATATGCACATTATACATAATATCCCGACCCTCAATAGTTACATACAAGTCTAGAGAACATAAAAAAGCAGGATGCCCATGGCGGGTACGTGTGGGATGAACCAAATATTCATTGAATTGGATTTTTCCACTAGAAGGGGCTCGTACATGTTCGGCAGTACCGCCTGTAAATACTCCACCGGTATGAAAAGTTCTTAATGTTAGTTGAGTCCCCGGTTCCCCAATTGATTGACCCGCAATAATACCTACGGCTTCTCCCAATTCAACCAGGTCACCATGAGTGGAACTCCGACCATAACATAATTGACAGATCCAAGATGTACTACTACAAGTAAAGGGGGTTCGAATATATATTGGTTGTGCTCTAAAAGTTATGAATCGATTGACAAGACCAATCCCAATCTCTTGATTGAGAACGGCAATGCATCGTAGACCCATATATATATCGTCTGCTAATACACGACCAATTAGTATTTGAACAAAAGTTTTTTCCGTCATCCCTTTTCTAGGACTCACGGAAATACTTCGGATAGTACCACAATCCGTTCTACGTACAATAATGTGTTGAACTACTTCAACAAGTCTACGCGTGAGATATCCAGCATCTGATGTTCGTACAGCAGTATCTACAACGCCTTTGCGGGCTCCGTAACAGGAAATTATATATTCCGTCAAAGAAAGTCCTTCGCGTAAATTGCTTTGAATGGGTAAATCAATCATTTGTCCTTGAGGATCCGCCATTAATCCTCTCATACCTACCAATTGGTGTACCTGAGATGCATTTCCTCGAGCTCCCGAAAAGGACATTAAATGGACTGGATTAGAAGGATCAGTCATCCGAAAATTAGGATTCATTTCTTGTCTCAAATATTCACTTGTAGCATACCATATCTCAATAGATTGACGTAATTTTTCTACCGCGTGTACATTCGCATAATGATAGTGTTTTTCTAAAATAAAACTTTGTTGTTCAGCGTCTTGGACTAACCATTCCTTAGAAGGTATTGTTAAAAGATCATCAATTCCTAATGAAATAGACGTAAGAGTGGCTTGCTGGAAACCTAGAGTCTTCAATTGATCCAGGATATGTGATGTATATGCCATTCCGAAATGATCTATTAATCTGCTAATAAGTCGTTTCATAGCAGTTCCATCTATCACTTTATTGTGAAAGACCAGATCAGCCCGTTCTGTCATAAATACCCCCATATTTATTATGCTTAATAGAATTCAACAATGGGCCTGAGTCAATGATTCGAAAACTTCCTTCCTTTAATCTTGATTCACGCAGAAATTCAGGAATTCAGATATGGGTGAAACTCGAGAAACCAAATTACCACGGCACAGATATCACCTAATCGAATTTCTTAGTTTAAATAGTGTATGAGTAGGTCCGCCAAAACCCCTGTGCGG